GATGTTTTTGCCGGTATTGATCCAGATTTGGATGCTCAAGTGGAATTTGGAGCATTCCAAAAACTTGGAGATCCAACTACAAGGAGACAAGTAGTTTGATACAAGATTCCTTTGCCTATATATATATATATATTTTTTTTTATCTTTTTTTATTATCTATTATTATCTATATTATTATTTATTTTATTTATTTTTTTATTATTATTATATTTATATTAATATTTATATTATACTATTTATATTATACTTATATATTTATATATATATAGATAGATAGATAGATAGAATTATAGTAATACTAAGTAATACTAAATTATATAAATTATAGTATTAAATATGGTATATAGTAAATATTATACTATCATTTAGAATTTATATTATAGTTATTTATATTATAGTTATAGTAATAGCAAATTGTAAATTTAAATTTATAATTTTTTTTTGTAAATGACCCAAAATGAATAGGTATGGAAGCTATAATTGTAAACCACGATCGAATCTATGGAAGCATTGGTTTATACATTCCTGTTAGTTTCAACTTTAGGAATAATCTTTTTCGCTATCTTTTTTCGAGAACCACCTAAAGTTCCAACTAAAAAAATGAAATGATTTTTCATTATCTCCATGGAAGTAATGAGCCCCCCAATATGAATATGGGGGGCTCATTACTTCAACTAGTCCCCATGTTCTTCGAAGGGATCTCTTAATTTTTGCGAGGGTTGCCCAAAAGCGGTATATAAGGCGTACCCAGTAAAGCTTACAAGTAAACCGGATATGGAGATGGCGACTAGGGTTGCTGTTTCCATTTTTCGATAATTTCAAGATCACAATGGATCACCACAATGTCGTTTATTTACAACTAAAACGGAAGGATATACAAAGTCAACAGATTTCAACTCATGATGAAAGAGGATTTATGGCTACAAAAACCGTTGAGAGTAGTTCTAGATCTGGGCCAAGACGAACTAACGTAGGGAATTTATTGAAACCATTGAATTCGGAATATGGAAAAGTAGCTCCAGGATGGGGGACTACACCAATTATGGGGGTTGCAATGGCTCTATTTGCAATATTTTTATCTATTATTTTGGAAATTTATAATTCTTCCATTTTACTGGACGGAATTTCAATGAATTAGTTTATAAAATTTATAAAAGTTTATAAAAACGGGAAGTCCTTATTTTTCAATAAATCAATAAAAAAGTATTATTTTACTTAAACTTACTTAATACTTCAACTTAAGATTGCTTAAGACTTGTATTTATAGACTATTCTGGTAGTTCGATCGTGAAATTTATTTGTTTCAATATTTCATTTCCGGAATATGAGCGTGTGACTTGTTATAATTGATCCTATTGATAATACAGAGAATGTACCTGTCATCTCTATCAAGATGATTCTACTTCGTCAGATATTTATTCTAGTCTCTGGAGCACGGACTATATAGAATAGATCAATAAAAGAAATATTTGAACTATGATTCATACCTATTCTTCAGACCTCGCAAGCGGATGGAAATAGGCTTTTTCGAAATCAAACAAAATTTTCCTTTCAGTTTTGACCAAAAGAAAACTCTTTCTATAGCTATAGCTATAGATATAGATTTTATTGAGTCATTACATTCATTGAATAAGTGATGATCAAATGGTTTTTACTCAGAGAAACTTTTAGTTTAGCTTTTGCTTTCTTAAATCATCGTGGTTCTAGTATGAATCTGAGGTTTCAATTGATTCATAGGGTCTCAACAAGATAATTCTTATCAAATAATATCAAATAAAGTTAAAAAAAAAAAAAAGATAGGGAAGAGAAGATTCAAGAGGCCTGTTATAATTAACATAAAAGAAAGATGGAGGAGCCAACTTGAGATTGTATTTCTTGGCATTATCATCACAAAGAAGAGATTCCGGATTTTTCTTATTCTTACTTCGTATCTTTGGGTCAAATAGAGTGACGTGGCTAAGACCCAAGAAGTTTTGAACTATCTATTCCATATCCATTGAAACCAGTATTTGTGTGTTTCGGCTTGAGCCGTACGAGATGAAATTCTCATATGTGGCTCTCAGAGGGGGAGTCCTTCTTGGGTTACCTATCTCAATAAAGTATATGATTGGTTCGAAGAACGTCTCGAGATTCAAGCGATTGCAGATGATATAACTAGTAAATATGTTCCTCCTCATGTCAACATATTTTATTGTCTAGGCGGGATTACGCTTACTTGTTTTTTAGTACAAGTGGCTACGGGTTTTGCTATGACTTTTTACTATCGTCCAACTGTTACAGAGGCTTTTTCCTCTGTTCAATACATAATGACTGAGGCCAATTTTGGTTGGTTAATTCGATCAGTTCATCGATGGTCAGCAAGTATGATGGTTCTAATGATGATCTTGCACGTATTTCGTGTGTATCTTACGGGTGGGTTTAAAAAACCCCGCGAATTAACTTGGGTTACGGGGGTGGTTCTGGCTGTATTGACCGCATCTTTTGGCGTAACTGGTTATTCCTTACCTCGGGACCAAATTGGCTATTGGGCAGTAAAAATCGTAACAGGCGTGCCTGAAGCTATTCCTATAATAGGATCGTCCCTGGTAGAATTATTACGTGGAAGCGCTAGTGTGGGCCAATCCACTTTGACTCGTTTTTATAGTTTACATACTTTTGTATTACCTCTTCTTACTGCCGTATTTATGTTAATGCACTTCCCAATGATACGTAAGCAAGGCATTTCAGGTCCTTTATAGAAAAGGCAGATCATATATATTTGTAATTTATCATATAGGGGAGGAACAAAAATATTTAATTGCTACAAAACAAATATGGATTATTGAAAAATTAAGGCATGTTATTTGGATACTTCTCTTCAACTCTGAAGTATTGTATTGTTACGAATAGTTGAAGTATATTTTACTAAAAGAGGATGGATTATGGGAGTGTGTGACTTGAACTATTGATTGTTCCATGCGGATATATGATTTTTTCCGCCACGTTGGAATTCACAACCCAATGTGTCTCTGCATCCAACCATCAGGTCAATCCCCTTATGTAGCATAGGATAGGCCGGTTAGCTTGAGGAGAATCTTTTCTATGATTATACCCTAATCATGTTATGCATGAACAGGCTCCGTAAGATCCCTAGAATAAGTGATGTGGCATGATCCAATGTTCTATCTATTCCACTTTGTTTGATTTTTTTTTTATTATATAATTATATATTATAATAATTATAAAATTATAATTTATTAATTTATTAGTAATTAGATATTAGATTAGATAGATAGTATTTATTTGATTAATTTGATTTGATAGTAATCTAATTATAGTATGTAGATGCATTCATTTCCTTTGCATCGACCCTGATCTATAATACTATCGGAGTGAAATAAGGGATCTAAAGAAGAACAGAGATTAGACTTTATTAATAATAAGTAAAAACTTTGTATTGTTGTATGTAAGAAAATAGAGATTTTGTGGGGATAAATAGCAAACAAAAGACATGAGATAATCCAAAAAGCACTTGATCATTATCGTTGTAAGCCTGCTTGGATATGGAGCATTTCTTTGCCAGAACTGAATTCTTTGCAATGAGCAATGAATCGTTGCAACCCGGGGAAATGGAATTTTATAAATCTTTTCTTACATAGAGTCATTCTACTCATTCTACATTGTATATGTAGATATGTATGATATGAAATATAGATTCTCTATGTACCCATTTATGTTCTATGGATCTATTTCTGTCATTCTTTTGATTCTTGTGCTCGAGCCGGATGATAAAAAATTATCATGTCCGGTTCTTTTGGGGGATGGATCCTTAAGAATTCACCTATCCAAATAACAAAGAAACCTGATTTGAACGATCCTGTATTAAGAGCTAAATTGGCTAAGGGTATGGGGCATAATTATTATGGAGAACCTGCATGGCCCAATGATCTTTTATATATTTTTCCAGTAGTAATTCTAGGCACTATTGCATGTAATGTAGGCTTAGCAGTTCTAGAGCCGTCAATGATTGGTGAACCGGCAGATCCATTTGCAACTCCGTTGGAAATATTACCCGAATGGTACTTCTTTCCCGTATTTCAAATACTTCGTACAGTACCAAATAAGTTATTGGGTGTTCTTTTAATGGTTTCAGTACCAATAGGATTATTGACAGTACCCTTTTTGGAGAATGTCAATAAATTCCAAAATCCATTTCGTCGTCCAGTAGCTACAACAGTCTTTTTGATCGGTACTGCAGTAGCTCTTTGGTTAGGTATTGGAGCAACATTGCCTATTGAGAAATCCCTAACTTTAGGTCTTTTTAAAATTGATTAAACCGTGAAATGCCAGGACATAGGTATCTAAGGAAGATCCCGTTCTGGATCTTCCCTAGATACATCAATCAATTTTATAATCTTAAGTAGGTTTATGATCTATATCCGCAAATATATGGATCGTGCCGTAGATTCAAAACTCATTCTATTCTTTTTTCTTTATAAAAAAAAACTAAAAAATTTTAGAATTCCAACGGATTTAAAATTAACACTTTTTCTTAGGTAAATTGATTGAAAAATGCTTCTGTAGAGTGCCCAATATCTGTTTTACATCTTCTATGCGAAAATATTCCATTTTCATAAGATCCTCTTGACTATGACTCAAAAGGTCCAATAATGTATGTATATTGGACCTTTTGAGATAATTATAGGCCCTGGAAGGCAATTCTGATTGGTCAATAAAAATACATGTTAATGGAATTCGTTTTTTGTTTTTCTTTAAATCAGTGAATTTGTCTTGAAAGGAAAAAGGGGGTAGATTCGATCTGTTTTCATTTTCCTCGAAATTCATGTCCTTTTTTTCTGCATGTAGAAAGGGAATCAATAAATCAATCAAATTACGAGAAGCTTCATAAAGTGCTTCTTTAGGAGTTAAACTTCCATTCGTCCATACTTCTAGAAAGAGTATTTCTTGTTTTTCATTCCCATTCCCGTAAGAATGAATACTATGATTCGCATTTAGAACAGGCATGGATACAGTATCTATAGGATAACTTCCATCGTGAGATTCGTTTGTAGATTTCATATGATATCCGCGATCTCTCTTGATTTGTAATTCAATACACAAATCAATTGGTTCTGTCAGGTTAGCTATATGCTGTGTCGTGTCAACTATTTCTACAGAAGGTGGTGAGATGATATCTTGAGCGGTTATGTATTTTGGACCTCTGACGCAAATGGATGCGTCCCTAACTCCATATAGATTACTTTTCAATACAATTTCTTTCAAATTTATTAAAATATCATGTACTGATTCTTCAATACCTACTATCGTAGAATATTCGTGCAGCACATTCTCAGATGTTGCACGTGTGATAAATGTTCCTTCTATTTCGCCAAGTAAAGCCCTTCGCATGGCAATACCTACGGTATCGGCTTGACCTTTCATAAGCGGGGACAGAACGAAACGACCATAATAAAGGCGCTTGCTGTCTACTCTTGATTCAACACATTTCCACTGTAGTGTTCGAGTGGATCCTGCTACTTCTTCTAGAACCATACTATTATTTTTATTTTCTTTATGATTATTGGATCGGATCATTGACTCATTTATTTTTATTGGAATCTCTTGAATTCTTATTTCTACACACGTCTTTTTTTAGGGGGGCGACATCCATTATGTGGCATGGGTGTTACATCACGTACGAAACTTAATAGTATTCCGCTTCTACGAATGGCTCGTAATGCCGCATCTCTTCCGAGACCTGGACCCTTTATCATAACTTCTGCTCGTTGCATACCCTGATCCACTACTGTACGAATAGCGTTGAGTGCTGCTGCTTGAGCAGCATAAGGTGTTCCTTTTCTTGTGCTTCTGAATCCAGAAGTCCCCGCGGAAGCCCAAGAAACTACCCGACCTCGTACGTCTGTAACAGTTACAATAGTATTGTTGAAACTCGCTTGAACATGAATAACTCCTTTCGGTATTCGACGTTCATTCTTATGTGAACCAATACGTGCATTCTTACGTAAACCAATTTTTGCTATAGGTTTTGTCATATTTTATTATCTCATATTCATAAGAATAAAAAAAAAATAAGGAAGAATCAGAGATATACAGAAAGATACGCGGAATATCCATTTTATATGAAAACTGATTCTTTTTTCTTTCTTTTTACATGTACATGGGTTTTTTTCTTTTATAAAGTTCTTTATTTAGAACTTGAGAAGAATTATCCCTGTCTCTGTTTATGTCTCGGATTGGAACAAATTACTATAATTCGCCCGCGCCTACGGATCAGTCGACATTTTTCACAAATTTTACGAACAGAAGCCCTTATTTTCATATTTTTTATTCCTTACCTTCATTCTGAATCTATTTTTTTGGAAACAAAAATTAGTTTTTTTTTCGAATTATACCCCTACGAGGGGGATGTTTAAAAGAATGATCTAATCGTTCGAATCTTTTTTTCGAAGTCTATAAATTATGCGTCCCCTGGTTGAATCATAACGACTCATTTCTATTTTTACTCTATCTCCGGGTAGTATACGTATAAAACTGCGTCGGATTCTCCCTGAAATATAACCTAGAATTAGATCTTGATTATCTAATCGAACTCGAAACATACCGTTGGAAAGTGACTCAGTAATTAAACCCTCATGAATAAATTTTTGTTCTTTCATTTCAGATAACCCCCTTTAAGTATCAACTACTAGAGGAAGAGTTCTATAATTCTATAATTCACTTCTCCTCTCTATTTTACAAATAGATAAATAGTAAATTCGAGAGAGTATTAAGTTACCGCAGGAGAATCACCATATATAACACAAAATTTCTCCTCCAATTTTTGCTAGTCGAGCTTCTCGATCTGTCATTATACCTCGAGCAGTAGAAAGAATTATAATCCCCATTCCGCCTAAAATCTTAGGAATTTTTTGATAGTTGGAATAAATTCGTAGACCGGGTCGGCTGATACGCTTTAAAATAATTTTATTCCCTTTCCTAGTCTTTCTATGTCGTAAGGTTAAAACCAAGAATTTTTTTTTACTTTCTTGATGTTTTCGAACGTTTTCAATAAAACCTTCTCGTAAAAGTATTTTAACAATATTTTTAGTGATATTAGTAGATGCTATTTGAACCCTTCCCTTTTTATCCATGTCAGCATTTCTTATAGAAGTTATTATATCGGCAATAATGTCCCTACCCATGACGAATTATAGTTATTGGTGCCTCCTCATTTTTGATATAATCAACATGCTTTTTTTGTTTTAGTTTAATTTTTTTCTTTTTTTTTTTTAATTTTTTTTATTATTCAATTTATTATTAAATTATAATTTCTTTTAATTAAAAGTATATGCATGAGACACGATCTATTAATTGGATCTATTTCAGATATTCAAATTAATAGAAAATAGAATTTAAATTCTAGAATTATATATTCTATTCTATATCTATACTATGATATAAATATGATATAACTAGAAATAAAAATAGGAATGAATATACTATAAAATAGTATAATTTAATATATAAAAATATAAAAATATCAAAATATAAATAGTCGAATAATAATTAATATAATAATAATTAATTAATTAATATAATAATTATAATAATAATAATATAGAGAATAGAAATATAAAATAAAGTATGTCCTATTTTAACCTACTAGTCTGATTTAGAAGACTATAAGACTTCGGGTGCTAATGAAACTATTTTAGTAAAATTCAACTGTCTCAATTCCCGAGCAATCGCACCAAAAATTCTAGTTCCTTTTGGATTTCCTTCTTTATCAATGATAACCGCTGCATTATCATCATATCGTATTATCATGCCATTGTCACGTTTGAGTTCTTTACACGTGCGTACAATCACAGCTCTAATTACTTCTGATCTTTCTAGAGGCATGTTGGGCACTGCTTCTTTGATTACAGCAACAATAACATCGCCAATATGAGCATATCGTTGATTACCAGTTCCTATGATTCGAATACACATCAACTCTCGAGCTCCGCTGTTATCCGCTACATTTAAAAGGGTCTGAGATTGAATCATATCATTTTTTTTTTTTTTTTATCTCTTATGTCAATGCAAGGGACAAGGGAAAAAATAAATATTGTCTGTCCAGAGATAAAGAAATCCGCGTTTGTTTTTTCATTCTCAATACACCTTTACTTACTTTTGTTTACCTATCCTGATCCTGAAATAACAAATTGAGTTCGTATAGGCATTTTGCATGCAGCTATTTTCATAGCTGCTTTGGCTACAGTTTCTGATACTCCACTTATTTCATAAAGTATTCGGCCCGGTTTAACAACGGATACCCAATATTCGGGGGATCCCTTCCCCGAACCCATACGTGTTTCCATAGGTCTTACTGTAACAGGTTTGTCGGGAAAGATACGTACCCATACCTTTACACCACGACGTGCATATCGTGTCATTGATCTTCGCCCTGCTTCTATTTGTCTAGCTGTGATCCAAGCAGGTTCAAGTGCCTGAAGAGCATATCTTCCGAAACAAATATGATTGCCTCGGCAAGATATTCCCTTCATTCTACCTCTATGTTGTTTACGAAATCTGGTTCTTTTTGGGTCATAGTTGATGGTTGTTTCTGAATTCCATCTCTACTGCAGAACCGGACATGAGAGTTTCTTCTCATCCAGCTCCTCGCGAATCACTAGACGTGTTTGTTTATGGATAATGCTTATTTCTTTTACTTTTAAAAAATTTTCTAAAGTATTTAACTTTACCTCATATTGAATCATCCAAAAAGTCATACAATAAATGAAAAATAAATATAAAAATAAAAAATATAAAACAAAAGGTTACGCGGGCGAATATTGACTCTTTTCTCTTTTATTTGTAGGGTCATTTTATGACTAGTCAGAAGAAATCTATGTTATTCTTGGTTCATTCCGCCATCCTACCCAATGAATCATTAGGATTGATTCTTTTTCAATCAAATCCTATGTAGTCACAGGTTCCATCGTTCCCATAGCTTCTCCATTAATGCTTAGGCCTGAACTCTGCAATGGAGCTCCCAACAAAATCAGTTATTTGTTTCTGAGTCAATCTCCTCAGTTTTCTTAACCCGAAGCTCGATTCAATTATTCATCTATGTTTCTATTATTTATATCCTTATTCTATCTTATTAGATAGATAATCTCTATATTGATTATTGATTAGATTATTATTATTTAGTAATTATTTATATTTAGATTCTTTATTATTATGATCATATATTAATTCTATTTTTTATTATATTATATATTATATTTATTGTATATTGATGTTGATGCTTTATCACACTGCTTTTTTTTATGGAGTGATTTTTCATAAACCATACATAATTGGAATCATATATCATTGAGATCTTTATTCTCTCTTTCTATCATCCTTTCATTTTTCTACATCCCTTTTTTTTTCATAATTTATAATTAGATTTATTTTTTATGAAAAAAATTTCAGTTGCTATAACTATATGATCGATTCAGTCATATAGTGACTGTTTCTTGGGATCTCGACAATACGAAGCAATAAGTTGGTTATTAGTTTTTAGTTTTTTTAGTTTTGATCGTTACTAAGTTTATAGTGGGGTCATCTTTTTTTTGTAATCTCAACTCTAAATAAAAAACTAAAACTAACGAGTCACACACTAAGCATAGCAATTATACGAAACCTAAATTAAAGAGTAAATCGAATTTTTATTCAACCTTATAGAATTATAATTGTTTGTTTTTCTATTGCTCAGCAGAATGGCGAGAATGGCGAGATAAGTAAAGGTCCATTATTCTTATTCTTGGTTTACAAATACCCAAATTTTTATGCCTAAGACTCCATAGATAGTTCTAATTGTATGGGAACTGTGATCAATTTTAGCCCGAATTGTTTGTAAAGGAACCCTACCTTCTCTGATCCATTCGACACGTGCAATCTCTTTTCCGTCGATACGCCCTGCGATTTGTACTTGAATTCCTTTTGTATCCGTTTGTTCAGTTAATTCAATAGCTTTCTTCATTGCCTT